GTTTATGTAGCTTACATAAAGCTCAGCACTGAAGATTCTAAGACGAGATTAACCCCTCCATAAACACAAAAAGTTTGGTCCCAGCTTTAATATTAATTATTATTAGCCTTACACATGCAAGTATCCGCACCCCAGTGAAAATACACTCCTTTAAGGAGTTGATATCAGGCACAATATAATTTAGCCAAAGACATCTAGTTAAACCACACCCCCAAGGGCATGCAGCAGTGATAAACATTGATACATAAGCACCAGCTTGAATCAGACATAACTAAAAGGACTGGTAAACCTCGTGCCAGCCACCGCGGTTACACGAAGAGTCCAAATTAATATGACCGGCGTAAAACGTGATATCAATAATATCATTTAACTAAGATGAAAAACTCATCAAGCTGTAATACGCACCAATGAATACCTCACCCAATATCGAAAGAAATCTTATATACAAGACAAATAAATTTCACGACCGCTTAGACACAAACTGGGATTAGATACCCCACTATGCTAAGCCGCAAATATACTTACATACATATTCGCCAGAGTACTACACGCGATAGCTTAAAACTCAAAGGACTTGGCGGTACTCCAAACCCCTCCAGAGGAGCCTGTTCTATAATCGACAGTACCCGCTAAACCTCACCATTTTTAGCCAACCAGCCTATATACCACCGTCTCCAGCTAACCTTTTGAAAGAAAAATAGTCAGCACAAAGAATCAACTCAAAACGTCAGGTCAAGGTGTAGCAAATAAAATGGGAAGAAATGGGCTACATTTTCTTACTAAAGAATATACGAATAGTGTAATGAAAAAAACACCTGAAGGCGGATTTGACAGTAATTAGAAACAATCATATTCTAATTAAAATGGCAATGGAGTACGCACACACCGCCCGTCACCCTCATCAAACATCTAAAAACCTTAAATAAACTAATATATTTATAAATAGAAGAGGAAAGTCGTAACAAGGTAAGCGCACTGGAAAGTGCTCTTGGAATAATCAAAATGCAGTTTAACAAAAACATTTCGCTTACACCGAAAAAATATCTGTACAGCCAGATTATTTTGAACCAAAATGCTAGCTAAAACAAAAAAATTTCATCAAACAAACCAAAACATTTAAAAATCCTAGTATAGGCGATAGAAAAGATTATTTAAGCAATAGAAAAAGTACCGCAAGGGAAAGCTGAAAAAGAAATGAAATAATACATAAAAGTAAAAAACAGCAAGAACTAATCCCTGTACCTTTTGCATCATGGTCTAGTCAGATCACCGTAGCAAAAAGACCTTAAGTTTACTTTCCCCGAAACCAGACGAGCTATTTAAAAGCAGCAAAGCAAATCCGTCTCTGTGGCAAAAGAGTGGAAAGACTTTTAAATAGAGGTGACATGCCTATCAAGCCTGGTGATAGCTGGTTACTCACTAAACGAGTTTAAGCTCCGCCTTAAATCTTATTACAATAACAATAATAAAAATTAAAATTTAAGAACCATTCGTAAGAGGAACAGCCCATACGAAACAGGATACAACCTAAAATTATGGGTAATGATTATAATTACTAAAGATTACTGATTTTAGTGGGCCTAAAAGCAGCCAACTAAATAAATAGCGTCAAAGCTTAACCTACAAACTCATCAACAATCCCAATATAAAATCATACCCCACAATAAACAATGAGTCAACTATAAATAATATAGATATATTAATTCTAGAACTAGTAATAAGAAAATATGATTTTCTCTATAACTCTAGTGTATGTCAGACCAAACCAATTACTGATTATTAATAATAACTGGTAAATAAAAATTAACAAGAATTTTTCCAAACAACTAACCGTTAACCCAACACAGGAAATTTAATAGAAAGATACAAAAATAAGAAAGGAACTCGGCAAACAAAAGTTCCGCCTGTTTACCAAAAACATCGCCTCTAGATACACATGCATTAGAGGTAATGCCTGCCCAGTGATTATTAAACGGCCGCGGTATCCTGACCGTGCAAAGGTAGCATAATAACTTGTCATTTAAATAATGACTAGAATGAATGGCAAAACGAGAACTTAACTGTCTCCCTTATTTAATCAATAAAACTGATCTACTTGTACAAAAGCAAGAATATTAATACAAGACGAGAAGACCCTATGGAGCTTTAAACCCATTATTAACTATAATAACAACAATTATAACTTAACTAATTGTTTTAGGTTGGGGCGACCACGGAGCACAAAAAACCTCCGAGAAAACAACTTAGAAAACAAACCAAAGTAAAAAACATTTAAACAATTGACCCAATAAAATTGATCAACGAACCAAGTTACCCTAGGGATAACAGCGCAATCTTCTCTAAGAGTTCATATCGACGAGAAGGCTTACGACCTCGATGTTGGATCAGGATACCCAAACAGTGCAGCCGCTGTAAAAGGTTTGTTTGTTCAACAAATAATATCCTACGTGATCTGAGTTCAGACCGGAGTAATCCAGGTCAGTTTCTATCTATAAAATCATTTTTTACAGTACGAAAGGACCTAAAAAATAGAGCCAATATAATTTACATGCTCTTTATAACATTATGAAATTAACTCAACAATAAATATACTTCCCCCTTAAACTAAGGAACACTAAGGTAGCATAACACAATAATTGCAAAAGACTTAAGCCCTTTACATTAGAGGTTAAAATCCTCTCCATAGTTATGAACCCATTCAATTTAATTAATTTACTAACACTAATTATCCCTATCCTACTAGCAGTAGCCTTTCTAACATTAACAGAACGAAAAATCCTAGGCTACATACAATTACGTAAAGGACCAAACATTGTAGGACCAACAGGACTTCTACAACCTATCGCAGAGGGATTAAAACTATTTATTAAAGAACCAATCCGACCATCCACATCTTCACAAAGCATATTCATCTTTACTCCTACACTAGCCCTTACATTAGCCCTAACACTATGAACTCCCATACCAATACCAACCCCTCTATTAGACTTAAACTTAGGAATTCTGTTTATACTAGCCATATCAAGTTTAGCAGTATATTCTATTCTAGGATCAGGATGGTCATCAAACTCAAAATACGCCTTAATTGGAGCCCTACGAGCAGTTGCCCAAACAATTTCATATGAAGTTACACTAGGCCTAATTTTACTATGTGTAATCTTATTATCTGGAGGCTTTACACTTTACAATTTTATATATTCCCAAGAAATAATATGATTAATTATCCCAGCATGACCATTAGCAACAATATGATATATTTCAACACTAGCAGAAACTAACCGAGCCCCATTTGACCTAACAGAAGGGGAATCCGAATTAGTCTCAGGATTTAACGTTGAATATGCAGGCGGCCCATTTGCACTATTCTTTTTAGCAGAATATTCTAATATCCTATTAATAAATACACTATCAACTATTATTTTCCTTGCACCAAGCCAACATTCAAACTTTATTTCAACAGACCTAATAATCAAATCAACACTACTAACGTCTTTATTTCTATGAGTACGAGCATCGTACCCGCGATTCCGTTATGACCAACTTATGCATCTTGTGTGAAAAAATTTTCTACCACTAATTTTACCTATAACATTATTATACATTTCTTTACCTATTTCCATCTCAGGCTTACCACCTCAAACATAGAAAACGTGCCCGAAAGTTTAAGGACCATCTTGATAGAGTGGATTATAAGAGTTCAAACCCCTTCGTTTTTGTTAGAAAAACAGGACTTGATCCTGTACATTAGAGATCAAAACTCCACGTGCTTCCAATTACACTACCCTCTAGTAAAGTCAGCTAAACAAGCTTTTGGGCCCATACCCCAAACATGTTGGTGAAACCCCCTCCTTTATTAATGAACCCATACGCCCTTCTAGTAATACTATCTAGCTTAGGAATTGGCACAACCATAACTGCATCTAGCTCACACTGACTAGCTGCCTGAATAGGATTGGAACTTAACACCTTAGCCATTATTCCGTTAATAATTAATCACCACCATCCGCGAGCAACAGAAGCAGCAACAAAATATTTTCTAACTCAAGCCACTGCATCAGCACTAATTATATTTTCCACTATTATAAATGCCTGATCAACTGGGCAATGGGATATTAAAGAAATATCAAACCTAACATCAAATATATTAACAATCGCACTAGCAATAAAACTAGGACTAGCCCCACTACATTTTTGATTACCAGAAGTGCTTCAAGGCATTACACTAACAACAGGACTCATTTTATCAACATGACAAAAAATCGCCCCAATAATTTTAATTTATATAACATCCAACTCTTTAAACTTTAATTTACTTATGATTTTAGGCATTACTTCCACCGTAGTAGGTGGATGAGGTGGACTAAATCAAACTCAAACACGAAAAATTATAGCCTACTCATCAATTGCACACCTAGGCTGAATAATAATTATCATTATATTATTACCAAAACTTGCTTTACTTAACTTCCTATTATACTTAACTATAACATCATCACTATTTATTACATTAATATTAATAAATTCAACAAACATCAACTCTCTATCAATATCCTGACCAAAAATACCTGTAATTGCAGCATTATCACCAATAATTCTATTTTCCCTAGGAGGTTTACCACCAACTACAGGATTTATACCAAAATGATTTATTCTAAACGAATTAATTAAATACCACGCTACTGCAACCGCCACAATCATAGCCTTCTCAGCCCTGCTAAGCCTATTCTTTTATCTACGACTAGCATACTCATTTGCCCTAACACAATCACCAAATACCATAAACTCCTATATATCATGACGACATAAAATTAACCAACCTACTATAATATTAGCCATTCCAACAGTAATATCTATTGCTCTCCTCCCCATAACACCTAATTTACTATCATGGTAGAAACTTAGGATAACTAAACCAATAGCCTTCAAAGCTATAAATAGAAGCTAAACCCTTCTAGTTTCTGATAAAATCTGCAAGACACTATCCAACATCTTCTGAATGCAACCCAGATACTTTAATTAAGCTAAGACTTTCTAGATTGGTAGGCTTTTATCCTACACCTTCTTAGTTAACAGCTAAGCGATACTAATAAACTTCAACCTACTTCTCCCGCCGCCCTTATAAAAGGCGGGAGAAGTCCCGGTAGGGATATAAACCTACTCCTGAGGATTTGCAATCCTATATGCTATGTACTTACATTACGGAACTGATAGAAAAAGGACTTTCACCTTCCTTGTCGGGATTACAATCCGCCGCTTACCTCAGCCATTCTACCCGTGGCCATTGCACGATGATTTTTCTCAACCAATCATAAAGATATTGGCACCTTGTATTTAGTATTTGGTGCATGAGCAGGAATAGTTGGAACAGCTTTAAGTTTATTAATCCGAGCAGAACTAAGTCAACCAGGAACACTACTAGGCGATGACCAAATCTACAATGTTATTGTTACGGCCCACGCCTTTGTTATAATTTTCTTTATAGTTATACCACTTATAATTGGGGGCTTTGGAAACTGACTCGTACCACTGATAATTGGTGCACCAGATATAGCCTTCCCTCGTATAAATAACATAAGCTTCTGACTACTACCACCATCATTCCTTTTACTATTAGCATCATCAGGAGTAGAAGCTGGAGCTGGAACAGGATGAACTGTTTATCCACCATTAGCTGGCAATTTAGCCCACTCAGGCGCATCAGTCGATCTAACAATTTTTTCTTTACATTTAGCCGGAGTATCATCTATTCTAGGAGCAATTAATTTTATTACAACAATCATCAATATAAAACCACCCTCTATTTCTCAATACCAAACACCTTTATTCGTATGATCTGTTATAGTAACAGCAGTCCTACTATTGCTTTCACTACCAGTTCTTGCCGCCGGAATTACTATGCTACTCACCGACCGTAACTTAAATACAACATTCTTTGATCCTGCTGGAGGTGGGGACCCAATCTTATACCAACACCTTTTCTGATTCTTTGGACATCCAGAGGTATATATTCTAATCTTACCAGGTTTCGGTATAATTTCACACATTGTCACATATTATTCAGGAAAAAAAGAACCTTTTGGTTATATAGGAATAGTATGAGCTATAATATCTATTGGTTTACTAGGCTTCATTGTTTGAGCACATCACATATTTACTGTAGGAATAAACGTAGATACTCGCGCATATTTTACATCGGCCACAATAATCATTGCAATCCCAACAGGAGTCAAAGTATTTAGCTGATTAGCAACCCTCCATGGAGGGGCTATTAAATGAGATGCCGCAATATTATGAGCATTAGGATTTATTTTCTTATTCACCGTTGGAGGATTAACAGGGATCATCCTGGCTAATTCATCACTAGATATTGTATTACATGACACTTACTACGTAGTAGCACACTTTCACTATGTTTTATCAATAGGAGCTGTATTCGCTATCATAGGGGGATTTATTCATTGATTCCCATTATTTTCAGGTTACACTCTTCACCCAACTTGAACAAAGATTCATTTTGGAGTAATATTTGCAGGTGTTAATATAACTTTTTTCCCACAACATTTTTTAGGGTTAGCAGGTATGCCACGACGTTATTCAGATTATCCAGATGCCTATACATTATGAAACACTGTCTCATCTATCGGATCTTTAATCTCACTAGTAGCCGTGATCATAATGATATTTATTGTGTGAGAAGCATTTTCAGCAAAACGAGAAGTAATAATTACAGAACTTACATCAACAAACATCGAATGACTACACGGATGCCCTCCACCGTATCACACATATGAAGAACCTGCATTCGTTAACACAAAAAGGGTAGGAATTGAACCCACATAAACTGATTTCAAGACAATCATATAACCACTCTATCACCTTTTTATGAGATGTTAGTAAATTAATTACACCACTTTGTCAAAATGGTATAATGAGCTAACACCTCATACATCTCATATGGCACATCCATCACAACTTGGATTTCAAGACGCTGCATCACCTATTATAGAAGAACTTCTTCACTTTCATGACCATACATTAATGGTAGTATTTTTAATTAGTACCTTAGTTCTTTATATTATTACAATCATAATATCCACTAAATTAACTAATACTAACTCAATAGATGCCCAGGAAGTAGAAATAATTGGAACTATCTTACCAGCAATTATCATAATCGTAATTGCTCTACCATCATTACGAATTCTATACTTAATAGATGAAGTAAGTGACCCGCACCTTACCATTAAATCAATAGGACACCAGTGATATTGATCGTATGAGTTCACAGATTATGACCCCCTAATATTTGACTCATACATAATTCCAACTAATTACTTAAACCCAGGATATTTCCGCCTATTAGAGGTAGATAATCGAATAATTATTCCTATGGAATCTCCTATTCGAATATTAATTTCAGCAGAAGATGTACTTCACTCATGGGCTATCCCATCTTTAGGTGTAAAAACTGATGCTATTCCAGGGCGACTCAATCAAACCACTTTCATTACTACACACCCAGGAATTTATTGTGGGCAGTGCTCAGAAATTTGTGGAGCTAATCACAGCTTTATACCAATTGTAGTTGAAGCTGTGCCAGTCAATAATTTTGAAACCTGATCTTCATCTATACAAGAAACCTCACTGAGAAGCTAACAATGGACAGCAATAGCCTTTTAAGCTATAAACTGGTGACCACCTATCACCCTCAGTGATATGCCACAATTAAATCCAGCTCCATGACTAATAATTATATTAGCGTCATGATTAATTTTGCTTACAATCCTATTACCAAAAATAATAATACACAAACCAATAAATGATATAACCATTAACAATTTAAATAAAACACATTCTTCCCCTTGAACCTGACCATGACATTAAGTTTCTTCGACCAATTCATAAGCCCCACAAAATTTGGATTACCATTAATCTCACTAGCTTTAATTTTACCATGAATTCTATTTCCTACACCAACAAAAAAATGAAGCAACAACCGAATTACTTCTTTACAGACATGAGTTATTATAAATATTACAAAACAACTATTTTCACCACTTAATATTACAGGCCAAAAATGAGCCCTTGTCTTATCATCATTAATCATTTTCCTCATAACATTAAACCTTATAGGCCTTCTACCATACACTTTTACACCAACAACCCAATTATCTATAAACATAGCCTTAGCCGTTCCATTATGATTATCTACGGTACTATTAGGCTTACGAACCCAGCCAACTTCTTCATTAGGCCATCTATTACCAGAAGGCACACCAACACCTCTAATTCCACCATTAGTAATCATCGAGACTATTAGTCTATTTATTCGCCCAATTGCATTAGGAGTTCGACTCACTGCCAATTTAACTGCAGGACATCTACTTATACAACTAATTGCAACAGCAGCTATTGTACTACTTCCCATAATACCAACAACAGCTCTATTAACATTCATTATTTTAATTCTATTGACACTTCTAGAAGTTGCCGTAGCTATAATTCAAGCCTATGTATTTGTACTACTACTAACGCTTTATCTACAAGAAAATATCTAATGGCCCAACAAGCACATGCATATCATATAGTAGACCCAAGCCCATGACCATTAACCGGAGCAGTAGCAGCTCTACTTATAACATCCGGATTAGCAATATGATTTCACTTTAACTCTAGTATTATCATAACACTAGGACTTATTGTTCTTGTTTTAACAATATTTCAATGATGACGCGATATTATCCGTGAAGGTACATTCCAAGGACACCACACATCCATCGTCCAAAAAGGTCTTCGATATGGAATAATTTTATTTATTACATCAGAAGTTTTCTTCTTTCTAGGGTTTTTTTGAGCATTTTATCGCGCAAGCCTAGCACCTACCATTGAACTTGGAGAATACTGACCACCTACAGGAATTATCCCACTGGATCCATTCGAAGTTCCACTTTTAAATACTGCAGTACTACTAGCATCTGGTGTCACAGTAACATGAGCACACCACAGTATTATACATGGAAACCGAAAAGAAGCAATTCACTCATTAACACTAACAATCATTTTAGGATTCTATTTTACTATATTACAGGCCATAGAATATTTTGAGGCCCCATTCACCATTTCCGATGGAATTTATGGATCAACATTCTTTGTAGCTACTGGATTCCACGGACTACATGTAATTATTGGATCAACCTTCCTTTTAGTATGTTTAATACGACAAATCTTATTCCACTTCACATCTAAACACCACTTTGGTTTCGAAGCCGCAGCATGATATTGACATTTTGTTGATGTAGTGTGACTTTTCCTATACGTCTCAATCTATTGATGAGGATCATACTTTCTTAGTACAAACAATACCAATGATTTCCACTCATTAAATCTTAGTAATATCTAAGAGAAAGTAAATGACATTAATTTTATTAACTACAATAATTATTACGACCCTATTAATAACCATCAGCTTCTGATTGCCATGAATATCACCTGACGCCGAAAAACTATCACCCTACGAGTGTGGATTTGACCCACTAGGATCTGCACGTTTACCATTCTCTATTCGATTCTTCTTAATTGCCATTTTATTCTTATTATTTGACCTAGAAATCGCTTTACTTCTACCAATACCCTGAGCAAGTCAATTAACAAACCCAACTGAACCAATACTATTTGCAACACTTATTATTATTTTATTAACCCTTGGCTTAATATATGAATGACACCAAGGAGGTTTAGAATGGGCTGAATAAGAAGTTAGTCCAACTAAGACTACCGATTTCGACTCGGTCAATTGTGATTATAACCACAACTTCTTAATGACATTTATAAACTTCAGTATTTATTCTGCTTTCATACTAGGTATGCTTGGCTTAATTTTCCACCGAACCCATCTATTAGCAGCATTAATTTGCTTAGAAGGTATAATATTATCTTTATACACTGCTATGGCAATATGAATCACACAATTTGACTCCTCATCATTCTCATTCGCCCCTATAATTTTATTAACCTTCTCAGCATGTGAAGCAGGAACAGGATTAGCAATTTTAGCTGCCACTACACGAACCCATGGTAGTGACCTTATACAAAACATAAACATACTACAATGTTAAAAATTTTAATACCAACCATTATACTATTACCAACGACATGACTAGCCCCATCAAAACAACTATGAATAATAACCACATCCCACACCTTAATAATTGCTATATTTAGCTTAACCTTATTATATAACCCAACCAACACGCCACAACTTATTAATAAATGACTAGCAATTGATCAAATCTCTTCCCCATTAATTATCCTAACCTGTTGACTAACACCATTAATAATTATTGCAAGCCAAAACCATATAAATAACAATCCATACAACTACCAACGCACATATATTATAATATTTATTATATTACAACTATCATTAATTTTAGCATTTTCATCAACAGAATTAATTATATTTTATATTATATTTGAAACAACACTAATCCCAACATTAATCATTATTACCCGATGAGGTAACCAAACAGAACGATTGAATGCCGGAACATACTTTTTATTTTACACTTTAATAGGTTCACTTCCACTATTACTAGCCCTATTGACACTTTATAATACCACCTCATTATCAATAATGAATATACAGTTAATATCACAAATAAGTAGTAACGGGTACTCCAATAATATTATATGAATTTCATGTATATTAGCATTCATAGTTAAAATACCACTATATGGCTTACATTTATGATTACCTAAAGCACATGTAGAAGCACCAATTGCCGGATCAATAATTCTTGCAGCAGTATTATTAAAACTAGGTGGATATGGAATTATACGACTCTCAATCATATTAACACCATTTACAAAAGACGCAATTTATCCATTCCTTATTATGAGTTTATGAGGTATTGTTATAACAAGTATAATCTGTTTACGACAAACGGACCTAAAGTCATTAATTGCCTACTCATCTGTAAGTCACATAGCCCTAGTAATCTCAGCTACACTAGTCCACACCCCATGAGGATTTTCAGGAGCAGTAGCCTTAATAATTGCTCACGGATTATCATCCTCAATACTATTCTGTCTAGCAAACACCTCATATGAACGAACTCACAATCGTACCCTATTATTAACTCGAGGCCTACAAATAATTCTTCCTTTAATAGCTCTATGATGACTAATGGCTAGCCTAACTAATATAGCACTACCACCAACTCCTAATCTTATAGGAGAACTAACAATTATTACAACATTATTTAACTGATCAAACATTACAATTATGTTTACAGGAGCAGGAGTAATTATTACCGCATTATATTCACTACACATATTCCTTATAACTCAACAAGGACAAAATCAAAAACACATTAACTCCATTTTACCAACATATACACGTGAACACTTCCTTATAATCATACATCTTCTTCCCCTAATAATATTAATTTTTAATCCCAACCTAATTTGAGGTCAGACCTGTAAATATAGTTTAACATAAAACATTAGATTGTGATTCTAAAAACAGAAACTAACCATTCTTATTTACCCAAGAGAAGACGACCTAACAAAAACTGCTAATAATTGTAATTATGGTTAAACTCCATAATTCTCTTACTTTTAAACGATAATATTCTATCCATTGGTCTTAGAAGCCAACATTCTTGGTGTAAATCCATGTAAAAGTAATGCTTACAATAATTGACTCAACCTTATTAACCTCACTAACATTACTGCTATCCCCATTTTTAATACCTACTAATAAAAACTCACCTAAATATTTACAGATCATATTAACAGTTAAATTAGCTTTTTATACTAGTGTTATCCCATTAATTATCTTCTTTGATCAAGGGTTAGAATATGTTGTACTTAACTACAACTGAATTAACACAAGCACATTTGATATTAATATTAGCTTTAAACTAGATATATATTCTATCACCTTCATCCCAATCGCCTTATTTGTGACTTGGTCAATCATAGAATTCGCCATATGATATATATCAACAGATCCAGCAATTAACTTATTTTTTAAATATCTACTTCTATTCTTAATCGCCATAATAATTCTAGTATCAGCCAATAATTTATTCCAACTATTTATTGGATGAGAGGGTGTTGGCATTATATCATTTCTTTTAATTGGATGATGATACTCCCGAATAGAAGCAAACACCTCAGCCATACAAGCAATTGCTTATAACCGTGTAGGAGATGTTGGCTTAGTATTAGCAATAGCTTGATTTGCTGTAAACCTAAACACTTGAGAACTACAACAAATCTTTCTAATCGAAACTAATACTAACCTACCTCTCATTGGCCTAATTCTTGCAGCCACAGGAAAATCAGCCCAATTTGGTTTACACCCATGGCTACCAGCTGCAATAGAAGGCCCAACCCCAGTTTCCGCTTTACTCCACTCAAGCACAATAGTAGTAGCAGGTATTTTTTTACTAATCCGTTTTCACCCTCTTATTGAACACAATAATCTGGCCTTAACAATATGCTTATGTCTAGGGGCTATTACAACCATTTTTACAGCTATATGCGCTTTAACCCAAAATGATATTAAAAAAATTATTGCATTCTCCACATCAAGCCAACTTGGATTAATGATAGTCACATTAGGCCTTAATCAACCACAACTAGCATTCCTACATATCTGTACACACGCTTTTTTTAAAGCAATACTATTCTTATGCTCTGGATCAATCATCCATAGCTTGAACAATGAACAAGATATTCGAAAAATAGGAAATCTCCATGATACACTACCAACTACCTCCTCATGTCTATTAATTGGAGGTCTAGCACTAACTGGTACCCCCTTCTTAACCGGATTTTTTTCAAAAGACGCCATCATCGAAGCAATAAATACATCAAATATTAACACATGGGCCATTTTAATAACCCTTATCGCAACAATATTCACTGCAATATACACAATACGACTAATCAAATTTTCCCCAATAAATTTTTCACGTATATTTTCTCTTTCACCATTAAATGAAAATTACCCACACTTAATTAACCCACTTAGCCGTTTAGCATGAGGTAGTATTATTGCTGGACTACTAATTTCAACCAATCTACTACCTATAAAAACTCAAACAATAACAATACCACAAACATCAAAATTAGCAGCTTTAATAGTTTCTATTGCCGGTTTATTATTTGCAATAGATATAATAAACTCTTCTGTAAAACCAAACCTACCTTATTCATTCTCTTCCACATTAGGATACTTCCCCACCATTATTCACCGTTTTATACCAAAAATTATACTTAAAACAGGCCAACGTATTGCAACAAACACAGTAGACTTAACATGACTTGAAAAAATTGGACCAAAAGGAATCTCTAATCAACAACTGCCGCCTATCAAAATTATTACTAATACTCAACAAGGCCTAATAAAAACTTATCTAACAATTTTCTTATTCACTTTATTAATATCTATAATAATCTAACTGCACTAACCGCCCCCAACCCTACTCCACGTGTCACCTCGAGAACAACAAACAATGCTAATAATAACACTCATCCAGAAACAATTAATAAATAACCACCAACACTATATATCATAGCAACTCCTCCTCAATTTATGGTTACAGGAAATAACCCACCGGTATTAAATAAACTATCAACCCCGTCAACCAAACCAAATCCAACCACTAAAATACTTAAATAAACAATAACATAAAATACAACAGATATATTACCTCATGCCTCAGGAAAAGGTTCTGCAGATATAGCTGTAGAATAAGCAAAAACAACCAACATTCCACCTAAGTAAATCAAAAACAATACTATAGATAAAAAGGTTACACCCATTCCAACAAGAACAGTACACCCTGCCGCTGCAGCAATGACTAATCCAAAAGCAGCAAAATAAGGAGAAGGATTAGATGCAACTGCAACTAACCCAGCAACCAAACCAACCAATCCAATAAAAACCATATAAATCATAATTTCTGCTAGGACTTAAACCAAGAATAATGATCTGAAAAATCACCGTTGTTATTCAACTACAAAAACACATGGCACATAACCCACGTAAATACCACCCAATCATTAAAATCATTAATAACTCATTTATTGACTTACCAACACCAGCCAACCTATCCTCATTATGAAATTATGGTTCTCTATTAGGCATCTGCCTAATCACACAAATCGTAACAGGATTATTCTTAGCAATACATTACACAGCAGACACCAACATAGCCTTCTCATCAATTACTCATATTTGCCGTGACGTAAACTACGGCTGACTAATACGTAACATTCATGCCAACGGAGCATCAATATTCTTTATTTGCATATATATCCACATTGGACGAGGCATTTACTACGGTTCTTACCTTTATAAAGAAACATGAAACATCGGAGTAGTACTTCTTCTTTTAGTAATAGCTACAGCATTTGTAGGTTACGTCTTACCATGAGGACAAATATCATTCTGAGGTGCTACTGTTATTACTAATCTCATATCAGCTATTCCATATATTGGAAATTCACTCGTACAATGAATTTGAGGCGGATTTTCAGTAGATAATGCAACCCTCACACGCTTCTTTGCCTTTCACTTTATCCTACCATTTTTAATTATTGGGGTAACTATTCTTCATCTTTTATTCTTACACGAAACAGGATCAAATAACCCAATAGGACTCAACTCTAATTATGATAAAATTTCATTTCACCCATACTTCCCTTACAAAGACGCCTTAGGATTTATTATTATATTTTTTATACTGACTACATTAGCTATATTTTCCCCTAATCTTTTAGGTGACCCAGAAAACTTTACCCCAGCAAACCCACTAGTAACCCCACCACACATTAAACCTGAATGATATTTTCTATTTGCTTACGCTATCCTACGTTCTATCCCAAATAAACTAGGTGGAGTATTAGCCTTACTATTCTCCATCCTAATCTTGTTCGTAATCCCATTACTACACAACTCTAAACAACGAAGCATGACCTTCCGACCACTTACCCAAATCCTATTCTGAATTATTGTAACAAATACATTAATCCTCACCTGAATTGGAGGACAACCAGTAGAAGAACCATTCATCATAATTGGACAAATTTCTTCAACCTTATATTTTACTTTCTTCATCTTATCATTACCTATCATCTCTTATATTGAAAATAAAATACTAAATTGATATTTAAGTAGCTTAATGTTAAAGCAACAGCCTTGTAAACTGTCGGACAGAAGTTAATAACCTCTCTTAAATTTTTAATTGTGCTAATTCTATTAATCAAGTAGGAAGAAATCAATCCCCACCTTTAACTCCCAAAGCTAAAATTCTTAATAAACTACTACCTGTTCTCCCTAAATAAAACTTGTAATTTTTTTTCCAAGTGCTCCCCCACCAAGAACCTTAAAATTTACTTCACCTCACTACATACACCAATCGATATAAAAACCCACATAAAAAGCCTTGCAAACTGTCGGACAGAAGTTAATAACCTCTCTTAAATTTTTAATTGTGCTAATTCTATTAATCAAGTAGGAAGAAATCAATCCCCACCTTTAACTCCCAAAGCTAAAATTCTTAATAAACTACTACCTGTTCCTCATAAATAAAACTTGTAATTTTTTTTTCCAAGTGCTCCCCCACCAATAGATTTTTTTTAAAAAAAAAAAAAAAATACATCAAAACATCAAAAAATAAAAATCTTTTTACAAAAATAAATATCTGTAAATTACCCAGATTTTTTATTCTACGTATAAATGTGCATTCATTTATTTTCCATACGAATATTGTTCAGTACGCTTAGAAGATAACCGAAATGTGGGTGCGGGAAACCAGCATTCCCTCCGCTTAAGACTAATAACGCGAAATCTAAAGACATTAAAATTTAGAGTGTCATTTCATTACATATCAACAGATGGTAAATGCTTGAATAACTAATCACCTCATATCCGGGCATACCTGGTCCCTCGCGCCTTCATTATTTTTTTTTTTTTACCTTTCAGCCAACATCTCAGAGTGCTTTAGACCATTTAAGTCTAAAACGTGGACATTTCATTGCATAATTATTTATCCGATGCAATTGTAAAATAGTGATAATAATGAATGCTTATTAGACATAATATTCAACTTTCCAGTGTTTAATCACTTATTCCCATATTTTCCCCCCCCCCCGGCGCAATATTTCTGCCAAACCCCCCCACCCCCCCATTACGCAATCTAATTTTTCGCCAAACCCCAAAATACGAGTCAGACTACATAATGCTAAAAGAGATAAAGATAATAATTACTATAAATTTGTAACCAAATTCAATAACCATATAAAAATAAATTAAAATTATCAAAATATTAATGACATATTACACAATTTATTAACAAATTAATAACAGATATATCCCTATAGAAATAAATATCTTATATTTATTTTATATTATATTATATATAAAAATATCACAAATAATTAATTATATGCCTGACAATATATACTACATTAAATAAACATAAACATATACTAAAAATAGTATATAATTTATTTGTATACACACATATAACTTTAATAATAAAACATACCTAACCGTATTATAAACATTAA